TGGGACGAGGATTTTAAGGAATGGAATAGAGAAATGCATATTAAATGCACCTATAATGGTGTTCAATTATCAGAAAAAGAGTTTCCCCAAGATTGGTTGATAGATGGTATTCAGATAAAGATTCTATATCCTTTCTGTCTAAAACCTTGGAGAAAATCTAAGGCACGATCTCATCATAGAGATCTAATGAAAAAAAAAGAGAAAAAAACAAATTTTTGTTTTTTAACAGTCTGGGGAATGGAAGCGGAACTTCCCTTTGGTTCTCCCCGAAAACGACCTTTTTTTTTTGAACCTATTTATAAAGAACTCCAAAAAAGAAAAAAAAAGGTGAAAAATAAATTTTTACAAGTTCTAAAATCTTTAAATAAAAAAAGAAAAACCTTTCTAAAAGTTAGAAAAGAAAAAACAAAAGGAGTCATCAAAATAGTTCGAGTTATAAAACTAATAATGAAAAAACTGGAGAAAGTAAATCCAAATTTATTATTTGAATTGAGGAAAGAAAAAGTATATGAACCGAACAAAAACAAAAAAGATTTCAAAAGAAATAATAAGATTCTTCGCGAATCGTCCGTTCTAAATCGAACGATGAATTTGTTAAATCATTCACTAATAGAAAGAAGAATGAAAGATCTTTCTGATAAGACAATCAAAATAAGGAATCAAATTGAACGAACCGCAAAAGATAAGAAAAAAAAAGAACTAATTTATGATAATAAAAGATCGGGATCACAGAAACATATTTGGAAAATATTAAAAAAGAAAAATATCCGATTAATGCGTAAATCACACTACTTTATCAAATCATTCATTGAAAAAATATACATAGATATTTTGCTATGTACCATTACCGTTTCTAAGATCAATGCACAACTTTTTTTTGAATCAACAAAAAAGATCTTTAATAAATCCATTTACAACAATGAAATAAATCAAGAACAAGAAAGAATTGATGAAACAAATAAAAATACAATGAATTTTATTTTGACTATAAAAAAATTGTTTTCAAATACTGATAATACTAAGAATATCAATCAAAATCCCAATACTTATTTGAACTTCTCTTCCCTGTCCCAAGCATATGTTTTTTACAAAATATCACAAAACCAATTACTTAATAAGTATCATTTGAGACCTGTACTTCAATATGAAGGAAGCTATCCTTTCTTTAAGGATAATTTAAAAGACTATTGTATGATACATGGAATATTTAATTCCAAATCAAGACATAATAAAATTCATACGTATGGAATGAACGAATGGAAAAACTGGTTAAAAGGTCATTATCAATACGATTTATCTCAAAAAAAAAGGTTTCGATGTATGATTCAAAATAAGGAATCAAACCAATTGGATTTATATAAAAAATACCAATTTATTTATTCCATAAATAAAAATGACTATGCAGCAAATTTATTTATGAGTGACAAATGGAAAAAACATTACAGATATGATCTTTTATCATATAAATATATATGCCTCCCTAATTTATACATTTCTGGATCAACATTAGAAAGAAATGGAGACCAAGAAATTCCATATCATTTCAATACATCGAAACCTGAATCATTTTATGTATTGGTAAGTATACATAGTAATGATTATATAGAAAAAGGATATCTTATTGATAGGAATACAAATGATAGGAATATAAATTTGGATAGAAAATATTTTGATTGTAGAATTCTTCATCTTTGTTTTATAAATAATATTGATATCTGGACCGATATACATATTGGCATCAAGATTCAGAAAAATACTAAGACTGAAATTAAGAATTTAAAAAAAATGGAAAAAAAAGATCTTTTTTTTCCTACAATTTATCAAGAAATCAAACCATGCAATCAAAAAAGTTTCTTTTTTGATTGCATGGGAATGAATAAAGAAAGGTTATATAATACCGCATCAAATCATGATACTATATCCAATCTAGAAACTTGGTTCTTCCCAGAATTTGTGCTACTTTTTGATGTATATAAAATTAAACCTTGGATCATCCCAATCAAATCACTCTTTTTTCATTTTTATAGAAATGAAAAAAGTAAAAACATTAACGTAAATCCAAAAAAATCATCTAATGAAAAAAAAGATCTTGAATTAGAAAATTTCAAGCAGGAAGAAAACGAACAACAGGTCCAAAGAAATCTGGTATGGAATCTACTAAAACAAAAAAATAAAAAAGATGTTGAAGAAGATTACGCAAGATTAGAAATAAAAAAAAAACAATATCAATATAAGAACAAGAATGAAATGGAACTAGATTTCTTTTTGAAAAAATATTTACTTTTTCAACTAAGATGGGCTGATTCCTTAAATAATAAAATAATGAAAAATATCAGGGTATATTGTCTCCTACTTAGACTGATAAATCCAAAGGAAATTGCTATATCTTCGATTCAAAGAGGTGAAATAGATCTAGACGAAATGCTGATTCAAAAGGACCTAGTTCTTGCAGAATTGATAAGAAAGGGAATATTTATTATTGAACCAATTTGTCTATCTATACGAAGGGATGAAAAATCTATTATATATCAAACTATGGATATTTCATTGGTCGATAATAAGAAGCACCAAATAAATAAAAAATACACAAAAAAAATATATATTGAGAAAAGGGGGTTTGAAAAACCCATTGCACGACACAGCAACATATGTTTGAGTGGAGACAAAAAGAATTACGATTTACTTGTTCCTGAAAATATTCTATCTCCCAGACGTCGTAGAGAATTTCGAATTCGAATTTGTTTCAATTCCCAGAATTTTAATGTTGTGGATAGAAATCCAAGATTTTGCAATGAAAACAAAATAAGAAACTGCGGACGATTTTTGAATGAGGACAAACATATTAATACAGATAGAAAAAATTTCATTAAATTCAAATTTTTTCTTTGGCCCAATTATCGATTAGAAGATGTAGCTTGTATGAATCGCTATTGGTTTGATACCAATAACAGCAGTCGTTTCAGTATGTCAAGAATACATATGTATTCACAATTAAGAATGAATTCAATTCCAATGAAAAATGAAAAAAATTTATAGTGGATTTCCTACATATCGTGTAACATATTCGGTAGATGAAAGCCGAAACATATACACTGTGTAATATTCTAATACATGATGCTGATTTCATAGTGTATCAATTTTCGCTAGGAAGAGCGGAATCCTTTTAAGTAAAAAAAGAAAGTGTTCTCTTTCGTGAATACATATATGTTTTGTATATTTGGATCAAATATACAAAACATAAACCACATAAATAAAAAACCAAAGTAGTATATGAATGAAATCCAATTTTGATGTATACTATATGAAAATAAAAAATAACTGGCATAATAAATATTATTATTTTTCCTGATTAGTAAAATTCACAGAAAAGAAATATAGAAATTTAAATTTATGGTCAAAAATTCATTCATCTCAGTTATTACACAAGAAGAAAAAGAAGAAAATAGTGGGTCTGTTGAATTTCAAGTATTCTATTTCACCAGTAAGATACGGAGACTTACTTCACATTTAAAATTGCACAAAAGAGATTTTTTATCGCAAAGGGGTCTACGAATAATTCTGGGAAAACGTCAACGATTATTGACTTATTTGTCAAAGAAAAATAAAGTGCGTTATAAGAAATTAATGGATCAGTTAGATATTCGGGAACCAAAAACTCGTTAATTAATTTTGAATTTATTCTTTGAGTTTCTTATTATTTTCTTATTATTATCCTTGTTCTTTTTTCATTATTTTTTTATTAGTTCAGTTATTATTTTTTTTATTTTACATTTTAAAAAATTCATGAAATAATGAATTAAGGAAAAAAATATGACTGTACCGATTACAAGAAAAAATTTTATTATAGTTAATATGGGCCCTCACCACCCATCAATGCATGGTGTTCTTCGGCTGATTGTTACTCTGGATGGTGAAGATGTTATTGACTGTGAACCTATATTAGGCTATTTACACAGAGGGATGGAAAAAATAGCGGAGAACCGAACAATTATACAATATTTGCCTTATGTAACACGTTGGGATTATTTAGCTACTATGTTCACAGAAGCAATAACAGTAAATGCACCAGAACGATTGGAAAGTGTTCAAGTGCCTAAAAGGGCCAGTTATATCAGAGTTATTATGCTGGAGCTGAGCCGTATAGCCTCCCATTTGTTATGGCTTGGCCCTTTTATGGCCGATATCGGTGCACAGACTCCCTTTTTCTATATTTTAAGAGAGAGAGAATTAATATATGATCTATTTGAAGCCGCCACAGGTATGCGGATGATGCATAATTATTTCCGCATCGGAGGAGTAGCTGCGGATTTACCTTATGGCTGGATAGATAAATGTTTTGATTTCTGTGATTATTTTTTAACAGAAGTTGTTGAGTATCAAAAACTCATTACGCGAAATCCCATTTTTTTGGAACGAGTTGAAGGAGTGGGCATTATTGGTGGGGAGGAGACAATAAATTGGGGTTTATCAGGACCCATGTTACGAGCTTCTGGAATCCAATGGGATCTTCGTAAAGTTGATCGCTATGAGTGTTACAATAAATTTGATTGGGAAGTCAAATGGCAAAAAGAAGGCGATACATTAGCTCGTTATTTAGTAAGAATCGGTGAAATGCAAGAATCCATAAAAATCATTCAACAGGCTCTAGAAGGAATTCCTGGAGGACCTTATGAGAATTTAGAAAACCGGCGTTTTCATAGGACAAAGAATTCCGAATGGAATAATTTTGAATATAGATTTATTACTAAAAAACTTTCACCCAATTTTGAATTGTTAAAACAAGAACTTTATGTAAGGGTAGAGGCCCCAAAAGGAGAATTAGGAATTTATTTAATAGGAGATAATAGTGTTTTCCCCTGGAGATGGAAAATTCGTCCACCCGGTTTCATCAATTTGCAAATTCTTCCCCAGCTAGTTAAAAGAATGAAATTGGCTGATATCATGACGATACTAGGTAGTATAGATATCATTATGGGAGAAGTTGATCGTTGAAATGATAATTGATACGACAGAAGTACAAACTATTAATTCTTTTTATAGATTAGAATCCTTAAAAGAAGTCTATGGACTCATATGGATTTTTGTCCCCATTTTAACCCTTGTATTAGGAATCACAATGGGAGTATTAGTTATTGTGTGGTTAGAAAGAAAAATATCTGCAGCAATACAACAACGTATTGGACCTGAATATGCCGGTCCTTTAGGAATTCTTCAAGCTTTAGCGGATGGGACCAAACTACTTTTGAAAGAGGATCTTCTTCCATCTAGAGGTAATATTCGTTTATTTAGGGTCGGACCTTCTATAGGTTTTATATCAATTCTACTAAGTTATTTAGTAATTCCTTTTGGATATCACCTTGTTTTAGCAGATCTCAGTATAGGTGTTTTTTTATGGATTGCTTTTTCAAGTATTGTCCCCATTGGTCTTCTTATGTCAGGATATGGATCAAATAATAAGTATTCCTTTTCAGGTGGTCTACGAGCTACAGCTCAATCGATTAGTTATGAAATACCATTAACTCTATGTGTGTTAGCAATATCTCTACGTGTGATTCGTTGGAACATGAATTTTTTTTATCTATTTTCTAGAAAAGAGATAAAAAATGAATTGAAATACAATAAAATAGAAATAGAATTCATATAATTCAATATTTAAATATAAATATGAAATAAAAAAAATCTTTTTTTTTTAACATTTCAGTTCGATGAGTTAAACCAGATAGTTATATGAGTGAAACAAAACTGCTCCTCAATTTGCAGTAAAACAATAAAAATCTCATTCCCTAGGTACAAGAAGAAATTTGAAGTAAACATAAGTTGTTTACCCCAAGATTGAGATTATTTTTTTAGTCGTCATATCTTGAAGCGGATACAAAAGATCAACTGTATTTCTAACTATACTGGGGATCAATCAAAAAGAAGTGGGCAGTTAGGAACACCAAAGTACGCAAAGGATGAGTAATGGAAATAATGTAAGGTATTAAAAAAAGGGATTTTTGCATAAAACTTTGCATAAAACGAATCATAATAAGGGCTTGAAGTTGGTAGAAATGATCAAGCAGTACTTCCCCACGATTCCGATCTAGAGTATGCTACTATTCGCTGATTAAATAAATGACTATCAAGAACGAATTAATCCTTTATTTTCTTTCCTTTTTTTTAGTTTTCAGAAAGAAGAACAGGAACAAGACAAATAGAATGCAATACAATAATATAATAAAAAAGAATAAAACGGGAATAATAAGAAAATATTTCTTTCTTCACTTCATACATATGCATATGCATATGCATATGGAAATTCTTATCATGATTCATTAACTAATGCCCAATTCTTTCTATTTAGGAATAGAACCAGTATTTGATTGAAGGATTAAGTTATTGCTGAACAAAGATAAATTTTGATTATTTTCATTATAATATCATTATAAGGGATGAGATCAATTCGGAAGTGCTTTTTCTTATTCTAACAGACAGAATGTTATTGGTCGAATTGAGGACTCTCCAACCTCCAATTTCTCTTTACATTGTATTTACCTAAGGTCCAAGGAGAGCTATAATACTAAACTAGTCCTTACCTTACATTTCTTTGTGGCCATAGAGGAGCCGTATGAAACTTAGGTTTCATGTACGGTTTTGGAATAGCGATGGGAGCAGTGATGCTATCATCGACTATAATTATCTAACAGTTCGAGTACAGTTGATATAATTGAGGCACAGTCCAAATATGGTTTTGGGGGATGGAATCTGTGGCGTCAGCCCATAGGGTTTCTAGTTTTTATAATGTCTTCTCTAGCAGAATGTGAAAGATTACCTTTTGATTTACCAGAAGCAGAGGAGGAATTAGTAGCAGGTTATCAAACCGAATATTCAGGTATAAAATACGGATTCTTTTATCTTGCTTCTTACCTAAATTTATTAGTTTCGTCATTATTTGTAACAGTTCTTTACTTAGGTGGGTGGGATTTTTCTATTCCGTACATATCTCTTACTGAACTTTTTGGAATAAATAAAATGTTTAGAGTCTTTGTAATAGCAATTAGTATCTTTATTACATTAGCTAAAGCTTATTTGTTTCTGTTCATTCCTATCACAACAAGATGGACTTTACCTAGGATGAGAATGGATCAATTATTAAATCTTGGATGGAAATTTCTTTTACCTATTTCTCTAGGTAATCTATTATTGACAACTTCTTTTCAACTTGTTTCACTATAAACTATAAATAAAAATAAGAAATTAAGAGAAAACAATAATGAATATTCTATATTCATAACTTACATAACTTATCTCAACCAAGAGAAAGAAACATAAAATTTATTCATGGATATCTAAAATATGTTACCTATGGTTACTGGGTTCATGAATTATGGCAAACAAACAATACGAGCCGCAAGGTACATTGGACAAAGTTTCATAATTACCTTATCCCATACAAATCGTTTACCTGTAACTATTCAATATCCTTATGAAAAATCAATCACATCAGAACGTTTTCGTGGTCGAATCCACTTTGAATTTGATAAATGTATTGCTTGTGAAGTATGTGTTCGCGTATGTCCAATAGACCTTCCCATTGTTGATTGGAAATTTGAAAAAGATATTAAGAAAAAACAATTGCTTCATTATAGTATTGATTTTGGTGTCTGTATATTTTGCGGTAACTGTGTCGAGTATTGTCCAACAAATTGTTTATCGATGACTGAAGAATATGAGCTTTCCACTTATGATCGTCACGAATTGAATTATAATCAAATTTCTTTAGGTCGGTTACCAATCTCAATAATTGGAGATTACACAATTCAAACAGTTATGGATTCAACAAATCAAATGAAAAAATAAAAACCTCTAGCTTGGTTCAAGAACGATTACCAATTACTAAGATTTGGCTTGTAATAAAGTAAGTAGGATTAGCCAAATAATTTTATTTTATCTATCTAATGATATTCATTTTTTTCATTCAATTAGGAAGGTATCATATAAAAAAAATAGTTCCTTTCCTGGACCCTTAGTAAGGTCATGAAATATTTCGACTGATTTATTTATCTTTTATTTCATAATGGATTTACCTGGACCAATACATGATATTCTTGTAATCTTTCTGGGATCAGTTCTTATATTAGGAGGTCTGGGAGTAGTATTACTTACGAATCCCATCGATTCTGCCTTTTCATTGGGATTGGTTCTTGTTTGTATATCCTTATTCTATATTTCATTGAATTCCTATTTTGTAGCTGCCGCGCAGTTCCTTATTTATGTGGGAGCCATAAATGTATTAATCATATTTGCTGTAATGTTCATGAACGGTTCAGAATATTCCAATGATTCCTATTTGTGGACCGTTGGAGATAGGATCACTTCACTGGTTTGTACAAGTATTTTTTTTTCATTAATGACTACTATCCCAGATACGTCATGGTCCGGAATTTTTCGGACTACAAGATCAAATCAGATTATAGAACAGGACTTAATAAGTAACGTTCAACAAATTGGTATTCATTTATCCACAGATTTTTATCTTCCTTTTGAACTCATTTCTATAATTCTTTTAGTTTCTTTGATAGGTGCAATTACTATGGCTCGTCAATAATCTAATATAATAAGAACTTCTTTTTTTTTAATTAAAGAATGAAAATGGATTTAATCTATTTTATTGAAATCTACTGTGAATATCTTCTTTTGTTCTGTAATTCTTCTATATCTAGTCAACTGAATCGGTTTAATTTTTGTTCGTTCATATTGAAATGAATCAAGATAGGTGAGGAATTTATCAATGATGTTAGAGCATGTACTTTTTCTAAGTGTTTATTTATTTTCTATCGGTATCTATGGACTGATCACAAGCCGAAGCATGGTTAGAGCGCTTATGTGTCTTGAGCTTATACTGAATTCAGTGAATATAAATCTCGTCACATTTTCCGATATATTTGATAGTCGGCAATTAAAAGGAGAAATTTTCTCAATCTTTGTTATAGCTATTGCAGCTGCTGAAGCAGCTATTGGACTAGCTATTGTTTCGTCGATCCATCGTAACAGAAAATCAACTCGTATCAATCAATCAAATTTGCTGAATAATTAGTCATAATTATTCTATTTTCACATATAAATCAAAACATAAGACTTTTAGAATATTCTGAATATTCTAATATAGAATCTAATAGAATTAGAATAGTAAGATAATTTAATTAGAATTAAATAGAATATTTTATTATTATTATTTTCTTTCTTCTCTTTTTTCATATAAATTTATGATTTAGAGTTACTAACCTATTCTATCACTAACCTAATAACAAACGTATTAATCTGATATATAATATATCACCTTAATTCTATTTCTATATACTAGAATCTTTCTATATTTATCTTTCTATATGTATATGAATATATACATATAGAAAGATAGTAAATTTAACATGAATTGAATTCATAAACTCATATTTCATGGTTATTGAAATGGAAATCAAAGTATCTTGGCCCTTTCTCATAAACAGATTATAAAATCTATTGATTCTTAAAATTTTGATAAATCATTGATTCGTCTGGTGTCTACAATATAAAATGTATGATTTATTTCATTTTCTTATTTTCTTTTACCAGATCGAAAATCTTTTGTGCTCAAAACTGGAATTTATAGACCCAATGTCACATTCAGTAAAGATTTATGATACATGTATAGGATGTACCCAATGTGTTCGAGCTTGCCCCACGGATGTATTGGAAATGATACCTTGGGACGGATGTAAAGCTAAGCAAATTGCTTCTGCGCCAAGAACCGAAGATTGTGTAGGTTGTAAAAGATGTGAATCCGCTTGTCCAACGGATTTTTTGAGTGTCCGTGTTTATTTATGGCATGAAACAACTCGCAGCATGGGTCTTTCTTATTGATATGTGACAAAAAATTCCACTTGAATCATTTGATTCCTCTTTACCGACAAAAGCCCGTACTCGAGAAAAGAAAATATATTATTCTTCTCCCGAGCACGAGGTTTTCTGGTCTAATTTTATCTTGTCTTTATCACGAGTTATTTTCCTTGGTTAACAATACTTATTGTTTTGCCCATATTCGCGGGTTCTTCCATTGTCTTTTTCCCTCATAGGGGAAATAAGGCGTATAGGTGGTATACTCTATGTATATGTATACTAGAGCTCCTTCTAATGACTTATGTATTTTGTTATCATTTTCAATTGGACGATCCATTAACCCAATTGAAGGAGGATTTTCAATGGATCAATCTTTTTGATTTTCACTGGAGACTGGGAACCGATGGACTTTCCATAGGACCCATTTTACTGACAGGATTTATCACTACTTTAGCTACTTTAGCAGCTTGGCCAGTTACTCGAAATCCGCGATTTTTCTATTTCTTGATGTTAGCAATGTATAGTGGCCAAATAGGATCATTTTCTTCTCGAGACCTTTTACTTTTTTTCATCATGTGGGAATTAGAATTAATTCCTGTTTACTTACTTTTATCCATGTGGGGAGGAAAAAAACGCCTGTACTCGGCTACAAAGTTTATTTTGTGCACTGCCGGAGGTTCCATTTTTCTCTTAATAGGAGTTCTAGGTATGGGTTTATATGGTTCCAACGAACCAACATTAGATTTAGAAAAATTAGCTAATCAATCGTATCCTGCAGCATTGGAAATAATACTCTATTTTGGTTTTCTTATTGCTTATGCTGTCAAATCGCCGATGATACCCCTACATACATGGTTACCAGATACCCACGGGGAAGCACATTACAGTACATGTATGCTTTTAGCTGGAATCTTATTAAAGATGGGAGCATATGGATTGATTCGGATCAATATGGAATTATTAGCTCACGCTCATTCTAGATTATCTCCCTGGTTGGTGATAGTAGGAATAATACAAATCATTTATGCAGCTTCAACCTCTCTCAGTCAACGCAATTTAAAAAAACGTATTGCCTATTCTTCCGTATCTCACATGGGTTTCATAATTATAGGAATTGGTTCTATAACTGGCATGGGACTTAATGGAGCTATTTTACAAATAATCTCTCATGGATTAATTGGTGCTGCACTTTTTTTCTTAGCAGGAACAAGTTGTGATAGAATACGTTTTGTTTATCTCGAAGAGATGGGGGGGATATCTATCCCAATGCCAAAAATATTTACCATGTTTAGTAGTTTCTCGATGGCTTCTCTTGCATTGCCAGGAATGAGTGGTTTTGTTGCAGAATTCTTAGTCTTTTTTGGAATAATTACCAGCCCAAAATATCTTTTCATGCCAAAAATGTTAATTACTTTTGTAATGGCAATTGGAATGATAATAACTCCTATTTTTTTATTATCTATGTTACGTCAGATTTTCTATGGATACAAGCTATTCAATATTCCAAACTCGAATTTTTTTGATTCTGGACCACGAGAACTTTTTGTTTCGATATGTATCTTTTTACCTGTAATAGGAATTGGTATTTATCCTGATTTCGTTCTCCCGTTATCGGTTGACAAGGTACAAGTTCTAATATCTAATTATTTTTATAGATACTAATTCTTTTTTTTTTTAGATTCAATAATAAATGAAATAAAATTCATTAATTGGAAAGAAAGTCTTAGAATTCTTTGACTTTCATATTTTCACGATTCTTTATTGTACAATGAAAAAAAAGGAAAGGTTAATTAGAATTGTAATGAAATACATCAAAAGTTTTTGAGAACCATTTAAATAGAGGAATTATTCAAAAGGTTCTCAAAAACTCGCACAAAATTTCATTGTGTATCAGACGATTTTTTTATGTATTCTTCATATCGAAACAAAAAGTTCTCGTGGTGTAGTTTATTTTATTCAATTAGATATTAATTGGAATGAACCATAACTATGGAACCCGATTCCTAATAGATTGATCCCAAAATAGCATATCCAAATTAGAAGAAATCCTATAGAAGCTACAAATGCCGAATTTGTGCCTTGATCTTGCAATTTTGAATTTGTTCTAGTATGTAAATAAATTGCAAATATGGTCCAAGTAATAAATGCCCAAGTTTCCTTAGGGTCCCAATTCCAATAAGAACCCCATGCTTCATTAGCCCATACTGCTCCAGAAAGAATGCCTATGGTTAAAAAGGTAAACCCTAAACTAATGACACGATAACTCCAATAATCTAAACGCTGAATTAATTGATATTTGTAAAAATTTTGAACTGATAGGAAAAAAGTCTTTTTTAATACACTTCCTTTTTCGTTCAAATATTCCATATTACCAAAGAAAAACGATTTCCTTAAACTTAAAAAATTATTGAAAAAATTGATTTTTTTTTGAAATGTAATCACTATAAGAGCAATTGATAATAATGATCCGCATAAAAGAGCTGCATAGCTCAATAGCATCATACTGACATGCATCATTAACCACTGAGATTGTAGAGCAGGTACTAATATTGCGGGTTGATGCATTTCATTTGAAAGACCTGACGTGGCGAAACCTTGGGTAAAAATGGCACTTGGTGCAGTTATTGCGCTTAAATCATTTTTATGATTCCCAAGATACGGAATCATATGAATAATGGATAAACTCCATGAAAGGAAGATTAATGATTCGTATAAATTACTTAAGGGAAAATGTTCCGAAGAAATCCAACGAATAACTAAAAACCCTGTTATAGAGAAAAAAGTAGCTATCATCCCTTTTTCTGACGAATTACGTAATCCTTCAATTTCGTCAACTAATAAGTTCATCAAATGAATTATAATCACAATTGAGATGATCGAAAAGGAAATATGAGTTAATATATGTTCTAAGGTCACAAATATCATAAAGAAGAGTCCCTTTTAAATAATTAAAATTGGGGAGAGGATTAAATAAAATCTAAAATATAATATTTTAAATATCTTTATCTTATAGATTCTATTAGATCTATTGTGTCTATATTATTAATATTAATAATTATTTATGCCGCCACTCGGACTCGAACCGAGATGCTCTAGCACTGCTTCCTAAGAGCAGCGTGTCTACCAATTTCACCATGGCGGCTTACCTTAAATAATAATAGAAAATTTATGTTGAATTGTATATATTCAATATAATTTAGGAAACAATGAAGAAAGATGCATTTCTATTCATATGGAAATGTTCAATATCAATAATACTTAATTAGTATCTTCATCTTCGTAAGTTCATTTTGAATAATCAACTTTTCCGTACTAGAAACCTAGCTCTTGTTTATCCAGAACAGTCAGAACTCAAAAGCTTCGTTCTCAGTCGGGGTATAAAATTCATAATTTTTTTCTAATAATGATTTTGAGACCCAACACCTTAGTATAAAGTGTAATGAAATATTCAGATTTTTCTTTGTCTATCATAATTCGTAATTGTGCTTTTCAAAATAGAAAAGCACAATTCATAGGAAAGAAAAAATCATCTCACGAATTCAATATCAATCAATATGAATTTCGATAAATATAATAGAAATATAGAAAATAGAAAATACACAATATTGAGTACTTTGAATCAAGTAGAAAGAAAGATTCTTATTTTTTATATTACCTAGCTCTAACTAATAAGGAGAAGTGAAATACAAATACAATACATTTAGTAAAATTGAATCGTTTGTCTTCCAATTCAAAAATGGAAATTTGGAAGTTCTTTGAAACATGTCAATTAATATTTTTACAAGACTTTTTTTTGTCGCACAAAAAAACTTTTTGACTGTCCGGTGGAAATAGATTTAGCTAAAGAAAAAGCTTTTACTGCCTCTAAAGATCCTTTTTTTTTCCAAAGATTTCTACGAATATGCTTTTTTGACATAGAAGTACGTTTTTTTGGAACTGCCATTTAAAAGATAGGTGACTCCTTTTTATCGTTGTATGTGAAAGACATATACTATTTAAAATAAATTACTTTTTATTAGTCATTATCTATACTTAATTCCATAAATTTCCTCAATAATATCATAACATACAAATATAAAAAAAGAATAAAATAAAAGAAATAAGAAAAGAAAAATATTCTAAAATGATTCTATTGTCATAGACAAATAGATTTCAATTTTCTATCTTCATTCTGAATTCTGATATTTGCATAATGTAATAATTACATACGTATTTTATATTTATTGTTTTATAAAATTGTTTTATAAAAGAATATATACAAAAAAATATACAAAAAAAGTAATCTAATTTTACTATTTCATATTATTTACTATTTCATATTATTTAATATATATATTATTAATATATATTAAAATATTAGATATATATTAAAATATTAGATATATATTAAAATATTAGATTCATATATATACAATATTGCAAATATTCATATTTAATATTAAGAATAGTATTCCTATTAATATTAAGAATAGTAAGAGAAAATATTTATATAATTTATCTAAATAGTAAATTATATAGTATATAAAAGAAAAGATTCTATATAAATATTATACAATAAAAAAAAGAAAGAAAAATAGAATAGAGATAAATAAATATGTAACTGAACTTTAATATAAATAAAATAAATCTATTTGAAATCTAAAAATATATCATATATCTATAAATTACATAATTTTACATTTTACATAATTAGAATATAATGTAAAGGGAAAATCCAATTATTCAAAATCTAATATGATGTCATATTATTTCAAAAATATCTTTCTTTTCTAGAGTTTTAAGTTAATTAATAACTAAGTAATAAACTTGACTAATTATTTGGTCATATTATTTGATATATGACCAACCTATTGCAACTTTTATTTCAAATATTTAATAAAACAAAAAGTTATAATTCCAATATTTGTATTTTTGTATTTGATCTTTTTCATATTTTTTTCTTATTGTTTTGTTCTTTTCGAAAGAGATCAGAATTGGTGAATTGGAAACAATTATAAAAAAAAAGAACAATTTGGTTTCTTATGGAATATACATATAAATATGCATGGATAATACCCCTTTTTCCGCTCCCAGTTACTATGTCAATAGGATTTGGACTTCTACTTATTCCGACAGCAACAAAAGATCTTCGTCGTATGTGGGCTTTCCTAAGTGTTTTACTACTTAGTATAGCTATGTGGTTTTCGGCTAATCTGTCTATTCAGCAAATAAATGGAAGTTTGACCTATCAATATCTATGGTCTTGGACCATCAATAATGATTTTTTATTAGAGTTCGGACACTTGATCGATCCACTTACTTCTATTATGTCAATACTAATTACTACTGTTGGAATCCTGGTTTTTATTTATAGTGACAATTATATGTCTCATGACCAAGGATATTTGAGATTTTTTGCTCATATGAGTTTTTCCAATGCTTCAATGTTGGGATTAGTTACTAGTTCCAATTTGATACAAATTTATATTTTTTGGGAACTAGTGGGAATGTGTTCGTATTTATTGATAGGTTTTTGGTTCACACGACCCGTTGCAGCAAGTGCTTGTCAAAAAGCTTTTGTAACTAATCGTATAGGAGATTTTGGTTTATTATTAGGGACCTTAGGATTTTATTGGATAACTGGTAGTTTCGAATTTCGGGATTTGTTCCAAATAGTGAATACCTTGATCCATAATAATGGGGTCAATTCTTTATTTGCTACTTTATGTGCCTTTTTATTATTTGTCGGTGCAGTTGCTAAATCCGCACAATTCCCCCTTCACGTATGGTTACCTGATGCCATGGAAGGCCCCACTCCTATTTCGGCTCTTATACACGCTGCTACTATGGTAGCAGCAGGGATTTTTCTTGTAGCTCGGCTTCTTCCTCTTTTCATAGTTATACCTTACATAATGAATCTCATTTGTTTAGTAGGTATAATAACAGTACTTTTAGGAGCTACTTTAGCTCTTGCCCAAAGAGACATTAAAAGAAGTTTAGCTTATTCTACAATGTCTCAATTGGGTTATATTATGTTAGCTCTAGGCATAGGTTCTTATCGAGCTGCTTTATTTCATTTGATCACCCATGCTTATTCTAAAGCTTTATTGTTTTTGGGATCCGGATCCATTATTCATTCAATGGAACCTATTGTTGGATATTCACCAGAGAAAAGTCAGAATATGGTTCTTATGGGAGGTTTAACAAAATATGTTCCAATTACAAAAATTACTTTTTTTTTAGGTACACTTTCTCTTTGTGGTATTCCACCTCTTGCTTGTTTTTGGTCCAAAGATGAAATTCTTTACGATAGTTGGTTGTACTCACCAATTTTTGCACTAATAGCTTGGTTCACAACAGGATTAACCGCATTTTATATGTTTAGGATGTATTTACTTACCTTTGATGGGTATTTGCGCATTCATTTTCAAGATTATAGTAGTTTTAGTAGTACAAAAAAGAGCTCGTTTTATTCAATATCTCTATGGGGAAAAGGGACACTTAAGAAAGTCAATAGTAATTTATTTTTTTCAAAAATGAATAAGAATAAGGTTTGTTTTTTTTCAAAAAATATATCTAAAATTGACGAGAATGTAAGAAGTAAGATACGAGACTTTAGTACTTACTTTAGAAATAGATACACTTATATGTATCCTCACGAATCGAGCAATACTATGTTATTTCCTCTCCTTATATTAGTACTATTAACTTTGTTCATTGGATCAATAGGAATTTCTTTTAACGGAGGAGTAATAGATTTGGATCTATTATCAAAATGGTTAACTCCATCTACAACCCTTTTTCATCAGAAATTGAATTCTTCTGAGGATTGGTATGGATTTTTTTCAAATGCTTTTTTTTCAGTAAGTATAGCTCTTTTCGGACTATTTATAGCATCTATTTTTTATGGATCTATTTATTCATCTTTCAAAAATTTGGGCTTAATTAATTTCTTTTTCAAAAGAGTTCCTAAAAGAATTATTCTGGACAAAATAAAAGGTATGATATACAATTGGTCATATAATCGTGGTTATATAGATATTTTTTATACTGGGATTTTCACCATGAGTATAAGAGGGTTAGCCGAGCTAACTCAGTTTTTTGATAAATATATAATTGATGGAATTCTAAATGGGATTGGTGTTGCAAGTTTCTTTATGGGCGAAGGAATAAAATATATGGGAGGTGGACGAATCTCATCTTATTTATTCTTGTATTTTTATTATGTGTCAATCTTTTTATTCATTCTTTTCTTTTTCTCTTCTTTCAGTCTTCCCAATTCCCAATTTTCTTGATGGGTCTCCAGATCAGAATCTTCGTAAACTGGGCTATCTTGATAGCGTGCCTCTTTCAAGTGAAATTCATCCTTTGTTTTTTCCTTTCCACTCACTCGGATCTCTTCCGTTTCATCTATTTTGTCCAGATCCTCCTTTTCTTCCGAAAAAAGGTTTTCTTTATTCTCCTTCATTTCGTAAGTTGTTTCTACATCGCTTTCTTCCGTTTCTGAGGTTTCTTTCTCTTTCAGTTTCTTAGTGACAATAGGCGACGGCATTCTGCCTAAATAGTAAACACAGGTGATAAATAAGAGAATACTAAAGATTCGAGCCATAGAATTTCTCAATTCTGACACAAGATACTTATTAGATCGAATAGAATGATTTTG